TTTTAGACTAGAACTAGAAGAATTATCCTTGTCTTTGTTTATGTCTCAGGTTGGAACAAATTACAAAAATTCGTCCCCTCCTGCGGATTAACCGACATTTTTGACAAATTTTACGAACAGAAGCCCTTATTTTCATAGCTGTTATTCCTTAATTCCGAATTCATTGGAAGAAAATAAGTTTCTTGAAATTTTGGAACCATAAAATTTATCCCCCTAAAAAAAAAAAGATTGAAGTTGAAAAAACCACCTAATTATTCTAACCCTTTCCTTGATAGGGATTCTAACAATTCTATGCCCCCGGCCGGTAATGATTTACCTTAAATTAATTGAAATTGAATTTTTATCCTATCTACTGATAGTATACGTATAAAAAAACTTCTTTGGGTCGTTCCTAAAGCATAATCTCGAATCATATATTCATTATCGAAAGGAATCCTGATCATACCATTGAGAAATAATTCAGTAATTAAACCCTCAGGAATTCATTTTATTTTTGTTCTTTCATTCCAGGTACTTCGAAGTATCAACTAATGTAGGACAGGAGGAGCAATATTAGTAGACAATTTGCCCTTATTTCTTTTTTTTTCACAAATAGGAAGGTTTCGGATACAATTCGGATATTAAACGGATTAATTACCATATATAACACAAAATTTCTCCGCCGATTCCTTCTAGTCGAGCCTCTCGGTCTGTCATTATACCTCGAGAAGTAGAAAGAATTACAATACCTATTCCGCCTAAAATTCTAGGAATTTTTTTATACTTAGAATAAATTCGTAGACCGGGCCGACTGATCCGTTTTAAATTTAAAGTATTTTGATATGGTCCTTTCCTATTTCTTCTATGTCGTAGGGTTAAAACAAAAAAGTATTTCTTGTTTTCCTGATGTTTTCTTATGTTCTCGATAAAACCTTCTCGTAAAAGTATTTTAACAATGGTTTCGTTGATGTTAGTCGATGCTATTCGAACCGTTCCTTTTCTATTCATGTCAGCATTTCGTATAGAGGTTATTATTTCAGCAATAGGGTCCCTCCCCACCGTAAATTCTCCCTTCCCCCGAATTTTGATATAATCAACATGTTTTTTTTATTTATTAGTATTAAAGGTATATGCATAAGACATAATCTAATAATCTACTTGAGACATAATCCACAATTTATCTATGTCATTTCAATAATTCCGTTTAAATAGATAATTCTATTGAAGTCTCATCTTATATTTATAATACTTCAGGAGCTAATGAAACTATTTTAGTGAAATTTAACTGTCTCAATTCCTGGGCGATTGCACCAAAAATTCGAGTTCCTTTTGGATTTCCTGCTTGATCAATTACAACTGCGGCATTGTCATCGTATCGTATTATAATACCGTTGTCGCGCTTGAATTCTTTACAAGTACGTACAATTACAGCTCTGATCACTTCTGCTCTTTCCAGAGGTGTATTAGTATTAGCTATTGCTTTCTTGATCACAGCAACAATAACGTCACCGATATGAGCATACCGGCGATTACTAGCTCCTATGATTCGAATACACATCAATTCTTGGGCCCCGCTGTTATCTGCTACATTCAAATGGGTCTGAGGTTGAATCATTTTTGAATCTCTTCTTTCAATGCAACAAAGGACGAATAAAAAAAGAAATATTGTTTGTCAAAAAAAGAAAATCTACAATTGTTTTTTGATTCCTAAGACCTCTTTCTCTTGGTTTTCTATATTGCTATCCTGAACTAATGAATTGAGTTTTTATAGGCATTTTTGATGCTGCGATTAAAATAGCCTTTCTGGCTATTTTTTCGGCCACTCCGCCCATTTCATAAAGGATTCTACCAGGTTTAACGACGGCTACCCAATACTCGGGAGATCCTTTCCCCGAACCCATACGTGTTTCCGTCGATCTTACTGTAACTGGTTTGTCTGGAAATATACGTACCCATATTTTTCCACCACGGCGTACATTTCGTGTCATTGCGCGTCGGCCGGCTTCTATTTGTCTAGATGTAATCCAAGCAGGTTCAAGCGCTTGAAGAGCATATCGACCGAAACAAATACGATTCCCGCTACAAGATATTCCTTTTAGTCTTCCTCTATGTTGTTTACGGAATCTGGTTCTTTTCGGGTTATAGTTGATGTCTCTTTCTCAATTCCATCTCTACTACAGAACTGGACATGAGAATTTCTTCTCATCCAGCTCCTCGCGAAAAATCACTAAAAAAATAGTTTATTAAGATTAGTTTTAATAAATAAAATGTAGTTTTAATTTAATAAATAATAAATTGAATCATGGGATTCTTTAAGATAAGATTTCATCCAATCTATTAGAAATTTGTATATTTTATTTGAATATATAGAATTCAATCTGGATTTTCTTTCTATTTATAGATAATTAATGTCTAATGTCTTGTTATAAGGAATGCTTATTTTACATTTTTTATCATATTCATTTCATATTGAATCAACAAAAAATGAGTAATCCAATAAAAGAAAACTTTCGCGGGCGAA